ATGTATTCAACTAATCACAAAGATATTGGAACTCTTTATTTTTTCTTTGGGTTTTGAACAGCCTTCTACGGATCTTCTTTAAGCCTTTTGATACGATTAGAACTCAGACAACCTGGCTCATTTTCTTTTCACGATCATATATACAATGTTTTTGTAACTTCGCATGCTTTTATTATAATTTTTTTTGTTGTTATACCTATTTTAATGGGGGGTTTTGGTAATTGGTTAATTCCTTTAATGTTGGGATGTCACGATATACATTTTCCTCGAATAAATAACCTAAGATTTTGGATATTACTTCCTGCTATAACTTTTTTAGTTTTGTCTTCTTACTTGTCTATAGGTGCTGGCACAGGATGAACTGTGTATCCACCTTTGTCTAGAATTTACTTCCATCCTGATTTTTCAGTTGATCTAGCCATTTTTTCTTTGCATTTAGGGGGTGTATCATCTATTTTGAGGTCTATTAATTTTATTACAACAGTTTTTACCATGCGATTTGTAGGTTTATACACTGAGCGGTTTCCTTTATTTATCTGGTCTCTTATAATTACTTCTTTTCTTCTTTTATTTTCTCTTCCAGTTTTAGCAGGGGCTATTACAATGCTTTTAACTGACCGTAATCTTAACACTTCTTTTTTTGATCCTTTAGGAGGAGGAGACCCTATTCTTTACCAACATCTTTTTTGATTTTTCGGCCATCCAGAAGTTTACATTTTAATTTTACCAGGATTCGGTATTATTTCCCAAGTTATTAGATTTTATTGTGGCAAATCAGAACCCTTCGGTTATTTGGGTATAGTTTACGCAATTATTTCTATTGGAGTTTTAGGATTTTTGGTTTGAGCTCATCATATGTTCACTGTTGGTATAGATATTGATACTCGAGCTTATTTCACGGCAGCTACAATAATTATTGGTGTACCGACAGGTATTAAAATCTTTAGTTGAATAGCAACTATTTGTATGTCCAACGTTTCCTGAGAGGCGCCTATATTATGATCCATAGGTTTTTTATTTTTGTTTACTTTAGGAGGTCTCACAGGAATTGTCTTGTCTAACTCATCATTGGATGTAGTATTACATGACACTTACTATGTGGTGGCTCATTTTCACTACGTTCTTTCTATAGGAGCAGTATTTGCTATTTTTGCCGGGTTAACTCATTGGGTTCAAATCTTTTATGGGTATAAAGTAAAGGATTTCAAACTTAAAATTCAGTTTTATATGTCTTTTATCGGAGTAAATTTAACTTTTTTTCCTCAGCATTTTTTAGGCCTTAACGGAATGCCTCGCCGATATTCAGATTACGCAGACTCTTTCTATATTTGAAATTTTATTTCTTCTATCGGGTCTTTTATTTCGATTTTTTCTTTATTTTATTTTGCTTTTTTAATGTGAGAAGGATTTTCTAAAAAAATATTCTTTTCCTCTTTAAGTAGGTCTCAATCTGGTTTAGATTCTATATTTTTTTACCCTTTACCTGAGCACACTCTGGAGCAATCTGTTAAAACTTGTGTAATGTTTAAATAATGATAACTTGAAATAGATTTTTTTTTCACTCCCCATCTTGTTATTTAATAGAATTGGTAGTAGTCATGCATGATTATGTTATAATGATTTTAGTTTCTATCTTATTGGTTGTTTTGATAAATATAAGGTATTTTTTTGTTTGTAAATCTTTTAATTTGGAATTTTTTGAAGAACATGGGCTTGAAACAATTTGAACTATTACACCTTTTTTTTTACTTTTATTTATCGTTATTCCTTCTTTAAGTTCTTTGTATATGTTAGACACTTGTTTTTTTTGCGGGATAACAGTTTCTATTATAGGGCACCAATGATATTGAAGATATTTTTATAAAGATTTGAATAATCTATTCTTCGATTCCTATATATTGCCATCTGATAGAAGCTCTATTCGTCTCTTAGAAGTTGATAATCGTTTGGTGGTACCTAACCATTTACCTATTCGGTTTTTAGTATCATCTGCGGACGTAGTCCACTCCTGAACTATCCCTTCTTTTGGAGTAAAAATGGACGCGGTTCCTGGACGCTTAAATCAATTTTGTTTTTCTTCAAAGCGCTCAGGAATTTTTTTTGGTCAATGCTCTGAAATTTGCGGCGCTAATCATAGATTTATGCCTATCGTAATAGAATCCATCCCTTTTAAAGAATTTACTAAAATTTTTTGATAGCTTTGTAGCCTAAGTTAAGGCTTTTACCTTTTAAGTAAACTATAATTTTTCTAAGCTAAAGTTTTAGTTAAACAATAACATTAATCTGTCAGATTAAAATTTAAAACTTTAATACCACAAGTCAACGAATTTTCTTGATTTAATTGTTCCATTTTTATCTTTTTATTTCTTTTAATTTTTATTACTTTTTTTAGTAATTTTATCTTTCATTCCAAGTTTAAAAATTTTAATTTGGATAAAATATTTTTTAAATATAATTTTTAATGATGAGATTATTTAATAGTTTTGATATATTCTTTACACCTATATTGTGAATGATTTCTTTTTTTATTGTTCTTTTAATTGGTTCAAAAATTTTTAAAACAAATTTTATGAGTTTTTTAGAAATTGTAATTTTTAAAGAATTAGAAAAATTTTTTTTATCACTAAAAATAAAATCTTATAACAAAGGAATAGTCACAATTTTTCTCACTTTGTTTCTATTTTTATTTGTTCTAAATTTTTCTTCGGTTTTATCTTTTAATTTTGCTTTAACATCCCAAGTTAGAGTGGTCCTATTTTTAGGACTGACGAGGTGATTAAGATTTATCATATTTTTTAACTTTAATTGCTGGAAAGGTTTTATTTCACACTGTATCCCCGAGGGCACTCCCATGTATCTAATTTGATTTTTGTTTATTATTGAACTCATTAGAAATTCTATTCGGCCAATTACAGTTACTGTTCGATTGGTGGCTAATATTTTAGCTGGACATTTATTAATGATTCTATTATCTCAGTTAGTTTTTCAATTAAACTTATGTTTTCTATTTTATTTAGTCTTGAATCTAGTAGAAATTTTTGTTTCCTTGATCCAAGCATATATTTTTTCGACAATGCTTACTCTTTACTATGCTGATGTAAACTAATGATTAGAAATTCTCATCACTATTTCATTCTAAGATTTAGCCCCTGGCCTCTTATCTCTAGAATAAATTCTTTTAATCTTCTACTCTCTCTTTTGATTTTTTTAAAGTTTAATTCTTTTATTTGTTTTAGTCTCAATATTTTAAACATCATCGTATCGTCCTTTATTTGGTGAATAATCTATAGAGATGAATTTAATTTAGAAGGAAAAAATTCTTTTAATTTAGATCTAGGATTGAAATTTTCCATGATTTTATTCATTTCCTCAGAAATTTTTTTCTTTTTTTCATTTTTTTGATCATATTTCCATTTTTTTTTGTCACCAAATATAGAAATCGGTTTGAATTGGCCTTCTAATATAGTCGAAGCTTTCGACTGTTTAAACGTCCCTTTAATTAATACCCTAGTTTTGCTTTCGTCAGGAATGACAGTTACAATATCCCATCATTTTCTAATTAATGGAAAATTTAAACTTTCTAGTTTCTATCTAATAATCACAATTTTTTTAGGTGTAATCTTTACTATTTTACAATTAATGGAATATTTTAGCTCTTTCTTCAGGATTAGAGATTCAACTTTTGGAACTTCTTTTTTTATGCTAACAGGTTTCCACGGAATCCACGTTTTAATCGGCACAATTTTTTTGTTCACAACTTTTATAAAGATATTTAGAATTATTTCTTCCAAAAATGATTGATTAAGATTTGAATTAGCTTCATGGTACTGACATTTCGTAGACGTAGTCTGAATTTTTCTTTATTTTTTATTATATTATTTAAACTCTTAAGTAAAAGCTTAGGCAAATTTGTCTTCCAAACAAATCTTTAATTTACTAATATATTTTTTAATTTATGGAATTTGTGTTATTTTAGTTACCGTAATCAATATTTTATTTTTTGTTTCTAGAAATAAGCAAGACTGAGACGGTTTAAATAGATCCTCTTTTGAATGTGGCTACTCTTCATATTTTTTTTCTCATTTTTCTTTTTCTGTCCATTATTTTTTAGTAGCTCTCATTTTTTTATTCTTAGATCTAGAATTGTGTTTTTTAATACCTTTTTTCAATGATTCTATTCCAAATTTTGTACTAGAAGATCTCATATATATATTTGTATTAATTCTACTAATAGGATTAGTCATCGAATGAAAAGAAAGGAAATTGGAATGAGTTTACTAGGCTATCAAAATTCTTTTGCAAGGAAAACAAATAAGGCCTATTAGCTGAAAATCAAATTTCGAACTTGAAAAAGAAAAGCTTTAAACTAAGCTGAAAGCGTTTCATTGTTACTGAAAAAATAGAAAGTTTAAAGAAATTAAATTGAAGCTTCTAACTTCTGTCAACAAAATTTCTAAAAGTAAGTTATAAAAATTTTTGATAAAAATTTTTCGATTTAATCACTTACTAATTCCTTGGTGTAAAAACACATGAGATTTTCGTTCTCAAGATTAAAGAATTAATATTATTCTCTTACCTTAGCTTCTTCAGAGCCACGTTCTAATAAACTACGAGAATAAATATATAGAATAAATATTAAAATTATAAAAGCTAAAGCGTAAAAATTTCTTTTGAAATTTTTGATCAAAAATAATTCTTCTTTGAAATTCAAATAAATTCTTTTAAACATTATATTGTCGTGTTGAAAAAAGTTCAAAAAATAGAATCTTGTTCCTAAATTGGAAAAAATTGTAAAGGTAAAATATTTCATAAGGGAGATGTTAGAAACTAAATATAGAAAAAGTTTTTTAAAGTAACTTCTGTAAACCAAAGAAAACGACAAAAAAAATGATAAAACAAAGATTATATTTAATAAAATTAGCTCAATAAAACTTACTTTAGGAAATATTTCGACAAAAAACCTCATAAAAATTTTACCTCTAAGAACCATAACAATGCAAAAAATTAAAGTAAAATTAAATTTAAAATTTTTGTCCGCATGGATTTTTGCACTGTTAACAAAATTAAAATTTGAAGACAAAAGTTTTATCCTATAAATAATTGTTAGAATTCTGCCTAAAGTTAAGAATATAAAGAAAAAAAATTCTTCGGAAGTACTCAAAATTTCTAAAATTAAATCTTTAGAAAAAAAAGAAGAAGAAAACATTAAACCTCTCATACTAAAAATACTCAAAAAGATTAGCGACCTTAAATAGAAAGGAGTATGAGAACTTCCTTTTAGAAGTCTTTTTATTTGGATTCTAAAAAACATTATGAAGGAAACACCAGCACCTATAAAAAGAAAAGTTTTAAAAAAAGCATGAAAGAGTATATGGGCCACAGCCACATTAATAAATTTTAAAGAACAAAAAAGGAGAATTATCCTAATTTGTCTCATTGTAGAAAAAGCAATAATTTTTTTTAAATCTAATTCCAAAGAACCTATTAAACCTCCTAAAATAAAAGTTGTGAGACTTACTAAACTTAAAAACAACCTTAAATTACAAACTGTATAGTAATCTATAAAAAATAAATTAAGGAGCACCCCAGCAGTCACAAGAGTAGAGGAATGCACTATCGCAGAAATAGGTGTAGGGGCTGACATAGCAGCAGGAAGTCAAGAAGATAGGGGAAACTGAGCCCTTTTAGTAAATCTACAAACTATGAGCATCAACAAAAAAAGAGAATTAAAATTTTCATAAAAAAAGAAAAAATTGGAGTAATTTAGAAAAATTAGACAAATTACACAAATTAAAACAACATCACCTAATCGATTAAAAACTATAGTTAAAATAGAATTATACAGAGTAGTTTTGTTAGGATAAAATATGATTAGGCAAATAGATCTTAAACCTAGCCCATCTCAGCCAACAAATAGATTGATTATAGAACCACTTGAAGATAACAAAAATATAAATATAAAAAATAAAAATATTAACGAAAAAAATTTTTTATTATTATAATGTTCTAAGTAAACTTCTCTATAAATAGAAACCAAACATGTAACAAAACAAACTATAAAGATAAAAGTTAAGGACTTAGAATCCAAAAGAAAACCTAAATTAAAATTGTTCATAAAATCTAAATTTAAATCAAAAATTTTAATTATAAGGCTATAATATCTATCAAAATTTAAAAATCAAATTAAAAAATAGATAAAAAACAGTATTAAAAAGAAAAAAAGCTTCTTAAAGATAATTATTCCAAAAATCTTTGTCTCCACAAAACAACGTTTTTAATAAACTAAAGGAATAAGTAATAAAGGACAAAACAAGAAGAGAATATAAAAGCTTTAAAGAAAAGAAATTAACAGTACCATCGTTTTCTAACAAGAAAAAAGAATGTTTCTTACCAAAGATCCTTTTAGAAATTAAATACATAGTAAATAAAATTCTAAAAGTTATAGTCAGACAAAAAATAATTAAAGAAATTAATGAAAATCTTAATAAAAACAAGCAAAATCCTACTTCCCTATAAAAATTTAAAAAAGGAGGAAACCCAATGTTCAAAAACAAAAAAATAAAGAGCATTATCAAAATACTCTTTGTGAAGGACTCCTGACTTTTATTTAGGTCTATCCTACGGCCATAAGAGAACTCATAGAGCAAAGTTACCAAGAAAAATAAAAAATAAGAAACTAAACCATGGCCAACCATTATAAATATTCTCCTAAAAATACCCGGAGTAAACCCCCTACCTGTCAGGGGAAAAATCAAAGATATATGTAAAATTGAAGAGCAGGCAATTAAGTGTTTCATGTCAGAAAAACGCAATATCAGTAGGCAAAAAAATAAACAACTAAATAGCCTCAATCTTACGGTTATATTAAAAGTTAAAAGAGAGCAAAAAAAAAAAAATAGAAAAAATTTGTAAAAACCAAAAGACCCTAATTTTAATATAAGCCTAGCTAAAATCATAGAGCATGAACCAGAGGCTCTAACATGGGCCTTAGTTAATCAAAAATGAAAAAATATTAAAGGTAATTTTCTAACTAAAATAAGAAAAAAAGAGAAAAATATGATTATGTTGCTAACATACGAAAGAGAAAAAACCTGGTTAAATAAGCTAAAGGTAAAAGAAGTGTCCGTCAAAAGAGTTCTAAATAGCAAAAAAGGAATAGAACCAAGAATATTTAGGGTAAACATAAACAAAGTAGAGGCATATTTATCTAAATCCTTGGAGTAAAACAGAATGAGAAAACTTATTAAATACACACACATTTCAATGAAAAAAATGAAAAGAAAAGAATGATTCACTAAGAATACAGCAAACACGAATAAAAGAATGAAAAAAAAGGAAGAATAATAAATTAATATTTCATCTGTGCTCCTGTAATTGAAATGAAACAATAAAATCATAATTAATACCAAAGGAATGATTCTAATAATAAAGACAGTGAAACCATCAATAAAAAATATTGAGCTAAAAAATATTCAATCCTTAAAACTAATAGCACAAAGTCTTAAAAAAAGAAAAAATCATATCATTAAAAAAAAAAGAATCTCAAGTTAAATTTAGTAGAATCTCGGCTAGTTATAATTAAAGAACTTAGATTGAAGACTCTTTCTAAGACCATAAAAATGGACAATAGCATTAAAAAAAAAAAAGAGTAAGAAATAAAAGAAAAGTTGGTGAAACAAAAAAACACGCATAGGACCATCCCTGCTTCTAAAATCAAAAGAACAATCATCTTTTTCTTAAAAAAGAAAGAAACCCTTAAAAAAACTATAAACAATAAAAAAATTATAAAAAACAATTTTTCCTATATCTCCAAAACCCAAATTTGGTATTTTAATAAACTAAGGAAAATGATTACAATTATTTTAATAATCCTTTCCGCTATGTCATTGTACTTGATAATTTTCAGAAACAACCCTGTGAAAGCCATGATGAGATTATTGATGCTATCATCAATTACAGCTATCATAATATTCAACTTTTCAAGAATGGCCTGGTTCCCTAGAATTTTTTATTTATTATTCATAGGTGGAATTCTAATAGTTTTTATAATCATATCCTCTATCATACCTAACGAAAAGATAAGAAAGATTAAAAACATTTTTCTGGTAACAGCAGTAATTATATTAATTACTTTAAACATAGCAGAAAATGCTAAAATTGAAGAACTAATATTTAACTCCCAATTAAAATGATTCATAATGTGCAACCAAAATATTTTAATAGCAACAATTCTTATTATAGTCTACTTCTTTATGTTTATCAAGCAAGTCAGTAAGGAAAAATCATCTTTACGATCTGAGCTCTGCCATTCTAAAAAAAAATTTTGTAAATTTTTACTCTAAAATAATGGCAATAAATTTAATACGAAAAGAACAAAAATTAATTCAAATTGTAAATAACTCTCTTTGAGATTTACCCTCACCGTCTACGATAACATATTTTTGGAATTTCGGGTCAGTTCTAGGAATTTGTTTGATAGTACAAATTTTAACAGGACTATTACTAACTTTTCACTACACTGCATACGCGCCAGAAAGATTTTTTTCAATTGTAAAAATCATACGAGAAGTATGAAGGGGCTGATTAATACGTTTAGTACATATGAATGGAGCTTCAGTATTTTTTTTCTTTATCTACCTCCATCTATTCCGGGGTTTATTCTATTTCAGTTCTGTCCATAAAACAGTATGAAACAGGGGAGTAACTATTATGGTAATACTTATGGCAATTTCATTTCTAGGATATGTACTACCCTGGGGTCAAATGTCTTATTGAGCTGTAGCTGTAATTACTAACCTATTTTCAGTAATTCCGATTATTGGAGATCAGTTAGTCAATTGAATTTGGGGAGGGTTCTCAGTTAGTGAGCCCACTTTAAAGCGATTTTATTCACTACACTTCCTGCTCCCTTTCCTATTATCATTTTTAGTAGTTATACATTTATTTTTCTTACATAAAGAAGGATCAAGAAATAGAATGGGACTAAACAGAAACTTAGATAAAATTGAATTCCACCCTTACTTCAGAGTCAAAGATTTAACTTTCCTAATAATGGTGCTAACAGTATCCATCAGAATCTCTTTTTTTTTTCCTTACATCCTAGGAGACCCTGTAAACAATGTACCGGCCAACGCTATGCAAACACCGGTCCACATTCAACCCGAATGATATTTTTTACCGTCCTACGCAATTCTGCGAGCCCTTCCAAATAAAACGGCAGGGGTTCTAGCGCTTGCTTTGTCGGTAAGGATTTTTTATCTTTTACCTTTATTCAATTTTAAGTTTGCAACGAAGTTTTCATCTTATCGGTACATAATTTTCTGATCAACCTTGGCTATATTCTTATTTCTAATAAAAATAGGCGCATTACCTGCGGAAGAACCCTATGTTCTTCTAAGAAAAATAGGATCATCTTTGTACTTCATATTTATTTTAATAATTAATTTATAGCTTCAAATTGATTTGTTTTGAAAACAAAAATAGGCATAAGCCTGAAGCTTAAACCAAAGCGGTCAACAACAAAAAGTAACAGGTCAAAAAAGGAATATAAGTCTTTCAAGCCAACATTATCAGCTTATCAAATCGAAAGCGGGGTAAAACGGAGCGAATCCAGATCACAAAAAAAAAAAAAAAAAAAAAAAAAAAAAAAAAAAAAAAAAATCAAACTATGTAATTTATAAACAAAAAAGAAGAAATCAAGCAAAAGAAGATAATATTTCCATATTCCGCCAAAAAAATTATAGTAAAGGCGTTAGACCCAAACTCAGTGTTAAACCCTCTAACTAACTCTCTTTCTCCCTCTGAAAAGTCATACGGGGTACGGTTTAAATCTGCTAAAAAAGAAGGAATCCAAACATAAAATAAAAAGGGATACAACAAAAAAATTAGTGTGACAGGTAAGAAAGTAAGAGATCTAAAATTGAACGAGAACATAGTGTATAGAAAAAAAAAAATGCAAAAATACAAAGACGCCTCGTAGGAAACTAATTGAGAAACTGTTCGGACCCTCCCAATTAAAGAGTATTTAGAAAAAGTCCTTCATCCGGCTAAAATAGAATTTAAGGAATTAAAACCTAAAAGAATCATAAAGATTATAATTTCGTATTTGAGCGACAATCTTGATGACTGATATCCTAAAGTAAATCAGATAAGTAATGATCTTGAAATGAGGAAAAAGGAGCTTAAATAATAAAAAAAAAATGAAAAATTAGACAAGTAATTAATTTGTTTATTAGCTAATTTAACAGCGTCCGTGATAGGTTGAAGAAATCCTACAAAAGAAACTTTATTAGGCCCAAATCGATACCCCACAATACTTAAGACTTTACGTTCAAGAAGCGTTAAGAAAGCAACACTTAACAGAACACACACCAACAATAAAATAATTTTAAGTAAAATTAAAATGAACAAAAATCTTAGAAGGTGAATCACCATATTAAAATTCTAAATTTTAAGCATAAATCTGCCATTCTAAGTTGCAATAAAAAAAGAATTGTAAATTCTTAAAAAAAATATTGCATGTTGTAAATTGGTGTCAAGCACGTGAAATTTTGAGTTTCAAAGAAAAAGTTACAAAAGATTTTAAGTTAAAGAAACTATTAGCCTTCAAAGCTAAAATTTTTGATCTTGACTCCTAAAAGGCCTATAGCCATGGAGAAAGCTTAAATTTCTCGCATAAATCTGCCATTTTAGGAAATTTTGTTCTGATTAATTAAAAACACAAAATTTTTTCTTAATATTAACGGGTATTACACTAAGAAGTAGGGAGAAGACCTAAATTTCTGGTTTAATGAACGTTAACTTTAAGAAAAATAAAAGTGTTTGTAATAAAATTCAAGAATTAAACAAATAAAATTAACTTAAAGAAAATTAAGAACTAACTTAGAGAATTCTATGAAATTTCAAAAAAATAATTTTGTAGGAGAAAAAATTGTCTAATTGGGTGCCAGCCGACGCGGTTATACCATTAATTTATAAAAATTATGTAAGTAAGAGAAATAACACAGAAATTTATAGAGGTAAAATTTTTAAAAATAATAAATCTGCAAACGAACTTTAAATAAGTAACCACAAGGATTAGATACCCTTTTAAAAAAATAATAGAGTGTACCTAATTAAGAAAAATCTAAATGAACTGGCGGTGTAAAATCAAGATAGGGGATCCTGCATTGTAATCGATAACCCACGATTAAAGTTACTGTTAATATAATTACTCATATTATTGTTTGAAAAAATTAAAAAATATTTAACTTTGAAGAAAAAAAATATTAGAAAAACAAATCAATACAAGGACTATTTTGTCAGGAAGAGTGGGATACATTATTAAAAAATAATGGAATAATTATTGAGATAATTAAGAAAGAGGACTTAAAAATAAATAACAAATAAAAATTTTTATTGAAATTGAAATTTAACATGCACATATCGCCCGTCACTCTTATAAGAAATAAGATAAGTCGTAACAAAGTAGAATAAATGGAAATTTATTCTTGAGGGAAAAAGTTTAATCAGAACAGTCCTTTTACAAGGGAAAAGTAATTCTCTAAGAGAAATATATTTAAAATAATCATATAAACAAGAACTAAAAATAACACCTTTTGTATTAGGTATATTCTAGCTAAATTAAAAATATCACCCCGAATTTAAAAGAGACAAAAATTTAGCATAAATTAATAAAATTATTATACTGAATTTTTAAGAAAATATTTCCTACCTTTAATAAGCTGGAGAATTCAAATTAAAGCTGTAAAAAAGTTACAACTAAGATTTAAAAAAAAGAAAAAAAAATATAATGAATCAAAATGTTTTATCATGATAATTTCCGCTAGTTTTAAGAAATCTAATAATTATTCAATTAAATAGACTATAATAAATATATCAGTAAATAAAATAAAACTCTTATATAAATTTAGCGTAAAGAAAATTTAAAAACTTAAAATAAAGAACTCGGCAAAAAAGATAAAAAATGTTTATCAAAAACATTTCTTTTTAAACAAAAAGTAATCTCTGCCAATTGATTGAAATTAAAAGGCCGTTTCACGCTAAGGTAGCGTAATCAAAAGTCTATTAATTGTAGACCTGTATGAAAGAGAAAATTATTATCTTTCTTTCTTTTTTCAATGCTTGAAATTAATGCGTTAAAAAAATAAACGTTGTACTGCAAGACGAGAAGACCCTGGAAGCTAACTGTAATTTACAGTTTTTTGGGGAAAAATAAATTTTAACTATTGAATTTTATGAAGATGGAAAAACTTAAAAAATAAGCTACCCCAGGGATAACAGAGCAATTAATTTTTTTAGGTCTTATATAAAAATTAGATTGTGACCTCGATGTTGGATTCTAAAAACTAAAAGATCGCAGTAGATCTAAAAGTGAAACTGTTCGTTTTTTAAATTTAGACTTGATCTGAGTTCAGATCGGCGTAAGCCAGATCGGATTTTATCTGCAGATAAATTTTTATTATAACAGTACGAAAGGACATTATGAATTTTATGTTTTCTTACAGCTTACTAAATCATTAGTGGTATCCCCCCCTCCCTGAAATGTAAGACTTTAAAGTTTTTATTTTTTTTAAATTAGAAAGCTTTTATTTTTTTCTTATTTACATATTTTTAATTACATTGTTCTTTAGTTTAAACTCTTTGTTCATATTTTGGTTATTGTTAGAAATTAATTTAATTATTTTTGTATTATTCGTTTCTTCTATGTTTGATATAAATTCTTATAAAACTACTGAACAAGGTTTTTACTACCTGATTATTCAGGCTTTAGGTTCTCTAATTTTGTTATACAGAATTTTAATGAGTGATAGAAGAAAGATGTTTTATTTGGAAGAAAGATTTCTCTTTATAATTTCTTTATCTTTAAAGATTGGTTTAGTTCCTTTACATTTTTGAATCTTCAAACTTTCTAACTATTTAAAAGATGCGCCTATATTTTTTATTTTAACTTTTCAGAAGATTCCCACTCTTTTTATCTTATTTTCATCAAATTGCGCTTTTTTGTTAGAGTTGACTTTAGTGAATCTATTATTTGGTTCTTTGATATTGTTTTATAGAAAAGAAATTAAAAATTTAATGGTTTCGTCTTCTATTTATAGAACCGTTTGATTTTTTTTATTTTTTTTAGTTTCGCCTCTTTTTTTTTTAATTTTTCTTATAAACTACTTTATTTTTGTTTTTTTAATATTGAAATTGAATAAAGCTTTTTTTGTTTCGTGTTACGGAAGGTTTGAAAAACTACTTCTAATTTTAAGTTTTCTATTTTTTGTTGGACTCCCTCCAATGGGTTTGTTCTTCTTTAAGTTCTTTAGGTTGCCCCTTTTGTTGGACATCTTAAACGAATTTTCTGTTTTCATAGTTTGAATTTTCACTTTTGTGAGAACCTTTGCTTATTTTTCTTTTTTTTATTTTTGATTCTTCTCTAATGAGAATTTGTTTTTCCCTTCAACAACACAATATTCTTTCATTTTTACGTTTTTTCTTTTAATAGAATGCTTTTTGCTTTTAATTTATTTAGGATAAGCTATATAAGCTGTTGGATTCATAATCCAATTAAAGGGTAACCTTCTTAAAAAAAGAATATTATTTTAACATTTGCAATGTTATGCCATTCTTTTATTTACAAGTTTAATTTTTCTCGATGA